TTTATAAATTGCTTCGGCACAAAATAAGAAACGGTCTCTCCAACGCATAAATGGTTGTGAGTTCACGTTTTCATCATCCTTGGTAAAATCAAGTCCACCGCGAAGACATTCATAACACGCTCTACCGTAGTTTTTCGCGGATAATCCCAATTTTGGTTTAATCGTACATCCCAATAGGGGACGACCATACTTGTTCAATTTATCTCTTTCGCTTTGAATACCGTGAGGTGGGCCTTCGAAAGTTTTGGAATAAGCGGGAGGAATTCGCAAATCCTCCAGACGTAGAGCTCGTAAAGCTTTAAACCCAAATACATTACCTACAATAGAAGTAAACATGTTAGTAACAGAACCTTCTTCAAAAAGGTCTAAAGGGTAAGCTACATAAGCAATATATTGATTTTCCTCTCCAACAACGGATTCGATGTGGTAGCATCGTCCTTTGTAACGATCAAGACTGGTAAGTCCATCAGTCCACACAGTTGTCCATGTACCAGTAGAAGATTCGGCAGCTACTGCAGCCCCTGCTTCTTCAGGCGGAACTCCGGGTTGAGGAGTTACTCGGAATGCTGCCAAGATATCAGTATCTTTTGTCTCATAGTCAGGAGTATAATAAGTCAATTTGTAATCTTTAACACCAGCTTTGAATCCAACACTTGCTTTAGTCTCTGTTTGTGGTGACATAAGTCCCTCCCTACAACTCATGAATTAAGAATTTTCACAATGACAAGATCTACTCGACACGGATTGGGCGTGAATGAAACCTTTGAAAAAAAAAAATCTTTCAAACAATTTTCAATTCAACTATTAATTAATATTCTCAATTAATTAATAATACCATGTATTTGATTCGTCAAATACATCATTATTGTATACTCTTTGATATGTATGGCGCAACCCAACCTTGTTTTGCAAGTTTGTAGTTTATCCCCTTCTTTTTTGAATCTAAATATCTATATCTAAATACTAAAAAAAAAATGCCCTCTTGACAGTAATATATGTTGTATATGTAAATCCTAGATGTGAAAATAGGCATAATTCATCCATGAAAAAGAAGGGGATAAACCACAAATGGGCGAAAATCCCTATGAAAAAAAAAAAAAAATAAATAAATAACAACGGACAATGAGATCAAAAAATGAATCATAAATCGAGTTCAGGTTCGAATTACATAATTACATAAATTCGAAAATCTGATATGTATGGGATTATCTATATAAATATAAAAAAAAAAAAGAAACACACTTCTTCATGCTTCTTATTCATCTTCATCCGCTTTATCTTTTTTTTTTTTTTTGAAAAAGTGTGGTTAAACTTGAAAATTCATTCATTGAATGAGTAAATGATTAAATTAGATTCGGTTGGATGGTACCAACTAAATCAAGTGCTAACTTTCATTTATTATTGAATTAACCGATCAACTTGCTATCGGACATTTTTTTTTTTTTATTCGGAAATATTCCAAAAAATTTCGACATATTTCACTTTATCATGATTATGAAAATAAATCCTACTACTTCTGGTCCTGCGGTTTCCACACTTGAAGAAAAAAACCTAGGGCGTATTGCTCAAATTATTGGCCCAGTGCTGGATGTCGCTTTTCCCCCCCGCAAAATGCCAAATATTTATAATGCTTTGGTAGTCAAGGGGCGAGATACCGTTGGTCAGCAAATTAAAGTTACTTGCGAGGTACAGCAATTATTAGGAAATAATCGAGTTAGAGCTGTAGCTATGAGTGCTACAGACGGTCTAACGAGAGGAATGGAAGTGATTGATACGGGAGCTCCTCTAAGTGTTCCAGTCGGTGGAGCAACTCTCGGACGAATTTTCAACGTTCTTGGCGAGCCTGTTGATAATTTAGGTCCTGTAAATACTCGCACAACATCTCCTATTCATAGATCCGCACCCGCCTTTATACAGTTAGATACGAAATTATCAATCTTTGAAACAGGGATTAAAGTGGTGGATCTTTTAGCCCCTTATCGCCGTGGAGGAAAAATCGGACTATTTGGGGGAGCTGGAGTGGGTAAAACAGTACTCATTATGGAATTGATCAACAACATTGCTAAAGCTCATGGGGGTGTATCCGTATTTGGTGGAGTAGGCGAACGTACTCGTGAAGGAAATGATCTTTACATGGAAATGAAAGAATCCGGAGTGATTAATGAACAAAATATTGCAGAATCAAAAGTCGCTCTCGTCTATGGTCAGATGAATGAACCGCCGGGAGCTCGTATGAGAGTTGGTTTGACCGCCCTAACCATGGCGGAATATTTTCGGGATGTTAATGAACAAGACGTACTTCTATTCATTGACAATATCTTTCGATTCGTCCAAGCCGGATCAGAAGTATCTGCCTTATTAGGGAGAATGCCTTCCGCAGTGGGTTATCAACCTACCCTTAGTACAGAAATGGGTTCTTTGCAAGAAAGAATTACGTCTACAAAAAAAGGATCTATAACTTCTATTCAAGCAGTTTATGTACCTGCAGACGATTTGACTGACCCTGCTCCTGCTACGACATTTGCACATTTAGATGCTACTACCGTACTATCAAGAGGATTAGCTGCAAAAGGCATTTATCCAGCAGTAGATCCTTTAGATTCAACGTCAACTGTGCTCCAACCTCGGATCGTTGGCGAGGAACATTATGAAACTGCGCAAAAAGTGAAGCAAACTTTACAACGTTACAAAGAACTGCAGGACATTATAGCTATCCTTGGGTTAGACGAATTATCCGAAGAGGATCGTTTAACCGTAGCAAGAGCACGAAAAATTGAACGTTTCTTATCACAACCCTTCTTTGTAGCAGAAGTATTTACTGGTTCTCCAGGGAAATATGTTGGCCTCGCAGAAACAATTAGGGGGTTTCGACTGATCCTCTCCGGAGAATTAGACAGTCTTCCCGAGCAGGCCTTTTATTTAGTGGGTAACATTGATGAAGCTACCGCGAAAGCTATGAACTTAGAAGTGGAGAGCAAATTGAAGAAATGACCTTAAATCTTTGTGTACTAACCCCTAATCGAATTATTTGGGATTCAGAAGTGAAAGAAATCATTTTATCCACTAATAGTGGCCAAATTGGTGTATTACCAAACCACGCCCCTATTGCCACAGCTGTAGATATAGGTCTTTTGAGAATACGCCTAAATGACCAATGGCTAACGGTGGCATTGATGGGGGGTTTCGCTAGAATAGGTAATAATGAGATCATCATTTTAGGAAATGATGCAGAGATAAGTACTGACATTGATCCGCAAGAAGCTCAGCAAGCTCTTAAAAAAGCGGAAGCTAACTTGAGTAAAGCAGGAAGTAAAAGACAAGCAATTGAGGCGAATCTAGCTCTCAGACGAGCTAGGACACGAGTAGAGGCTATCAATGTTATTTCCGACTAGTTGATGCATCAAAACAATCAAAAGAAGTTCTTTATTAGACAGCATGATTAGACAGCATGTTTTGATTCCGACAATTGAAAACAATTAAGTCTAATCTAATACAACAAAAAAAAAAAGAAGATGAGTAGAAAAACTTATTAGATACCGGATGGTATCTAATAAGTTCTACCTACTATTGGATTTGAACCAATGACTCCCGCCGTATGAAAGCAATACTCTAACCACTGAGTTAAGTAGGTCTTTTATCACTACAAAGAAAAAAAAAAAAAAAGAGACTCATCGCTTCGGGGATTATATATGAAATATTACTTCTAAGCAATACCAATCCTTAACTTAATTAGGAGGAAACGGCCAATATTATATTATGTAATCATGGAATATCCATCTTGACAAGAAATTATCTATATGTTAAGATGTCTATGACAAGGGCTATAGCTCAGTTGGTAGAGCACCTCGTTTACACGTGCGCCAATGCTTTTCAAGGGAGTCAATCATGTAATCAAATAATCTTATTGATAAATCGATGTCTTACTCCATGGATTCGAGAGAACAAGAGAACAATAGCCTGACAAATATTTGGTCAATCAGATTCGGGTGCGAATTCTGATGTCAAATAGAGCCCATCATTGATTTGAGAATTGATAAGGTGAATACCCAGTCTATTCAATGCTAGGCATAACGAGTATAAGGGCCTCAAAATAACCTCCTTTCGTCCTATGAACTTTAAGGTGTAAGAAATCTCATATTTGACTCTTAGAGCGGAACGATGGAGACTCCATTAAATTTTAACTTAGGTGGATCCAGGCCAGAAGCAGACCTATGTCAAAGTAACCCTTCTTTGAAACACTTTGGTATTGCTCTTAGATCAGAATTCAAATAATGAATAATGAATCAGAGCAAATGGAGCCATCTCATTATCTTCTTGTTTTCGGTGAAGAAAAAATATGGTGGACTAACTGATCTTTTCATCAGTTGATGAAAGAGCCCAATGCAACAAAATGCATGTTGGGTCTTTGAAACAGTTCGAATCATTTCGATAATAAAAAGTTTGATCTGTTTTACCGAGAAGGTCTACGGTTCGAGTCCGTATAGCCCTATACATTATATTTACATTCTTTTTTTTTTTAGTTTTTATTTCCTCATCTCATTAGTACTTGTTTGTGGCTGGTCAGTCGGTTGGTCCATAGAACTAGAAGCATTACCCTATGATCATATGGATTCATAGGGACAGGAAAATGAAAACAAAAATTTTATTTAATTGAATGAATACAATTAATATTTATTAAATTTCGGATAAAAAATCCAATCCATTCTTCTTCATTAATCGTCGTCGGTGAATTACATACCTGTCACGATCAAAGAGTTAGTGATATACTTTTGCTTTGACATGTATACCCAATCCATTTTGAAGTTAAAATCATGACATGATCTTGGCTAAAAACTCCAACCCGACTCAACCAAATCTAATCATAAGTCACATGGATCGAGTACCTATTATTTTATTGGTTTTGTATTTGTAGAATACCCTGACAAATCGCTTTTTGGTAGAATAACAACTCCAATTGATTGTTTTAGAGATAATAAATTGGTCATCAATATATCAAATCA